TGCAATGCATAATGCCCGTACGGTTGTTCGATTCTATCTTTTTTTCTTGTTATTGTTTTATCTTTCTTTTATCTTCCCCTCATCATGCCAAATAGAGAAACCTTTTATTATCTTATATCATCAGGGTAATGATCCATCAACCTGCTGGTTCTTTTTCTGAAGTAGCAACGGGAGAATTCATCCTGGAAGTGGGAGAACTGCTGAAACTACGTGAAACCCTGACAAGGGTTTATGCACAAAGAACGGGCAAACCCCTATGGGTTGTCTCCGAAGACATGGAAAGAGATGTTTTTATGTCAGCAACAGAGGCCCAAGCTTATGGAATTGTTGATCTTGTAGCGGCTGAATGATAATAGCCTGGATTTCGCGTCAATTCGTGATTTGAAATTACCCCTGCCGAGTTTCATATTAATATTCTATGACTTTTATTTACTATTCTATTGAATAAAAGGAATTCATAATCATGCGGTTAGGATCGATCTAAACCAGCCCATTATGTATATGATTCAACATGCCAACGATTAAACAACTTATTAGAAATACAAGACAGCCAATTAGAAATGTCACAAAATCCCCCGCGCTTCGGGGATGCCCTCAGCGTCGAGGAACATGTACTAGGGTGTATGTGCGACTCGTTCAGATCATGAACTAGAACAAAGGAAAGAGAGCAATGTTCGAATCTCCATGATCAAATAGGATAGAACGGAAAAACGAACTACATTTCCTATCTCAAAATAAGAAAATGGAGCATATCCCTTTTATTGTGTATAAAATTTATGGTTTCTATTGGTGTAAATCCACTCACCTCAATTCAAGATGAGAAGCAATTCTCCATTGGTAGCAAATGGTTATCCATTAAGCGGAGGAAATCTTAGTTAATATAGACCCCTCTTGCAAGAACGGACTAACAGGGTCAGCTACCCAGCCAACCTTCATAATTAAATACCGTTACTGTATAGGTAGAGCTCGTTGTGAAAGACCTATTACTGGATAATTCATGGGTAGAGCCGAAGAATGTGAACTATACAAGTTAGCAATAACATTGATTAAATGAAGTAAAGGCTCCGGTGTATAGAGAAGACCTCACCGTTTAAGAAGTAACCATAGAAACGATGGAATCCACTATTTCTTTATCATTTCTATTTTTTTTTAATACCTAGTATAGTAAAATTTCGTATTTCGAGGTGAAACGCCTATAAAAAATAAAAAATCGTGGTTGGGAAGGTTATAGTAGCCAAAGCCGTTGGAATTTTTAGTTTATACATTGGAAAAATCCGTTTTGTTATTAATATACTAGGAAAGGGGCAAAAGAATAACTGAAAGAAAGGAAATCTATTAGTTATTCGTGAAAGTTTCATTTATTCAATGACCAGAATTAGACGGGGATATATCGCTCGGAGACGTAGAACAAAAATTCGTTTATTTGCATCAAGCTTTCGGGGGGCTCATTCAAGACTTACTCGAACTATTACTCAACAAAAAATAAGAGCTTTGGTTTCGGCTCATCGGGATAGGGATAAGCAAAAAATAAATTTTCGTCGTTTGTGGATCACTCGAATAAATGCAGCAATTCGTGAAAGGGGGGTATGCTATAGTTATAGTAGATTAATAAACGGTCTGTACAAGAGACAGTTGCTTCTTAATCGTAAAATACTTGCACAAATAGCTATATCAAATAGGAATTGTCTTTATATGATTTCCAATGAGATCATAAAAGAAGTAGGTTGGAAGGAATCCACCGGTTAAACGGAGTTGCCCGGAGAATGAACTCCGGGAAGGTCGAATAAAAATGAATAGAATATGATAAAATATGAGAAAGTAGTCAAAATAAATATGAATCAACACGTTCAATAAAAAAATTTATTCTTCCCAGATTATTCTTTTTTTTCTTACGACACGAGAATTCAATCCGGATTCTTGGATTTTTCCAACAAAATATAAATCCCCGTTTGAGTTCGGATGGGAATTCGAATTCAAGTGAAAAAAAAGTAAACCTATCTTTTTCTGGCTCTAAGACTAGGAGTTCTAGTGGTCGACTCGGTTCTTTCAAATTGTTTCTCATTATTAAGAAAAGGTAACAAAGATAAAATACGAGCTTGTTTTATAGCAATAGTAATTAACCGTTGTTGTTTCAAGGTCAATCTATTCACTCGTCTAGATAATATTTTTCCCTGTTCACTAATAAATCGACTAATTAAACTCATGTTTTTATAATCAATTCGATCCCCCGATTGGATCGGGGGCAAACGCCTACGAAAAGATCGCTTGGATTTAAGAAAAGTTCGCTTGGATTTATCCATGGTTTGGTTAGTTTATTTCTTATCCCTAAAATCCTATTTCAGCCGTATCTCTAATTAGAATAAAAAAAATAGGATTTGGTTTGTTTATAATTCTCTTTAACTATGTTAAATATGTGATATATATATATATAATGTCATTTTTTCCGTTTCCTTGTAAGATAAGGGCGCAGGTGCTCGGTTCGATCTATTTCTTTACCTCC